TTATAATAGAATAGTTCCATTTGAATAATAGAATAGTTCAGTTCCTCGTTGGAAAGATAACACCCAATATTCCTGATCAAGCTGGTTAGGCTGTCCATACTTTTGTATTTCTCAAGTGCATATGGTTCGGTCCAGCTCTTACCCTCACGAACCCACGCAATCTAGCTGACCTTCATGAACCATAACCGTTTCGGAACACTTCCCTTGCACTCCGCAACCACGCACCAACCCGTAGCCATAATCCAGCAAGCACCTCGCACACGTCCCGCATTTCTCGGCCTCATTGTTCTTCCATTGACTTTGTCAACCAACCGTGCATATTCCTCATAGCTAGACTTAGGTAAAATACATGATATGAATTAGATTACCTTGCCATGTGCCTCGCACGTGTGTCAGACTTCCCGTGACTCGCATGTGTCCCGTAGCACACATGAACCATTTCGGGCACCCTACACTGCATGCATACACCTCGTCGTGCCTTGTTGATCTTTGTATTGAATTGAACCCTTTGCATTGAACCTTCCCTCGACTCATGCTAACCCCATAGCTCTAGTGTTATCAAATATCACCTTGTGTTATACCCTTGGCCCGCACATACGAACCAATTTGCCAATTATGATCCACATAGTCTCCATTCGGCCTAGACTCACACCGAACTTCCCATGGACCAGTTCACGGGTGTGACAAACCACCCACACTCTTTGAGCTTGACGTCCTCGTCAACCCCTTCCTTCAATGTCTCGGAGATGTGAGTTCACCTCCCTTGTTGAATCCGCACTTCCGAAGCCTCCACCATTGAGAGTTTGCGAACATCTTCCCAACTCGTTGTTGACTTGCCTCTTTGTTTGCGTTGAGTCCTCCCGTGATCAAAGCACTTGCACATGCTCCCACTTTCGGCTCCACGACAACCAAGAACACCACCTCCAACATTGGCTTCTTTTCTTGCGTTTCAACCCGTTTTGAACTTTGTGGTCCAGTCGTCTCGGAATCCCTCTCGGTACCCTCCGAATTCCTTCTCTCGGCTGCCATCCCACACTAGATGCCACCCAACGACTAAGAGAAATAGGGTCCGCCCCCGTCGAGGTCCCTATATGGTTCTCTTTTCACGATGATTCTCCCCCGAACCACCCGGCAGTCTTCGTGATCTATCTTCTTCTCCCGAAGTTGATCACTTCCATGGTCTACCCTCAAGTGGTTATACTCCCACTTCCTGCCCAAGAGTAGACCCATGCCGTCTCCTACCCGACAGCACGTGAAGTCGATGCTTCACTTTTGATGTGCACACTAGAAGTCCCGTCCGCTTTGGCGCCCGCAAACGTCGACCTCTCACCCCTTTGCCACTTCCTCTCCGTAGCAAATTCACATTGTTCGGGAGTTTTCAACTCCCCATTTCGATTCATCGCGACTCCTGGATGAATGCATTTGATGAACCCTCCCATGCCCTCTTTCATAACCATCACGCCACCCAAATGCGGCATTGGAGCAAACGAGTTCTTTCGGAGGAAATCAATCCCTATGATTGCCTCGTAGTCTCCCAACGGTACCGTCAGTATGTTGTGCTTCCCGCACCATGGTCCAGTTGCCATCTCCACCCCGAAAGCAACACCATCAATTAATTGAGCCGCCTGATTTACCGTCTTCATATAGTCAGGACTCTTTGTCGTCTTGAGTCCCAACATCCTTGCAACCTTTGTGTCCACAAAAGTATGCGTAGCCCCGGTGTCTACCATGGCTATGACAAGCTTTCCACCTATCCGCAATGCGATATACATCAACAACGCATGCGGATTGCTTTCCGGACCTCCAATTGGGTTCAACAACACAATGTTGTTTAGCAACATCCCAAGTGGGTTCGCCAAAGCAGCCACAACACCACCCTCTTCATTCGGTTCATGATCTCCCGCGACAATGGCATTGACGTCTTTACGGTGAGGACAATTACGTGCCAAGTGTGGACCATTGCAATTCCAACACTTAACTTCGTAAGGGCCCTTCTTTGTGTATCCCGTATCCACCATCTTCCCTTTGCTTTTCCCGTCATCACGCTTTCCCGCATCTTCCTTCTTCTTTCCATTCCCCTTTCGGTTCTTGGAAAAACCCGAAGTGCTCGATGATGAATGAAAATCCACCAAAGCATCGGCCGCAGAAATGGCACTAGGAAGGTCCTTTACGTTCTGCCTTCGGAGTTCATTTTGAGCCCAACCGCTCATTCCCGAAATAAAGTTGTGAAGCTTGTCCTCGTCGGACATGTTCTCTATGTCCAACAACACAGAAGTTCATTCTTTAATATAGTCACGTATGGTTCCGGTTTGCCTGAGCCTTTTAAGACGATCTCTCGCCAACCAACCCGTGTTGGAAGGGAGGAACTGACGTCTTATCTCCTCACGGAATCGCGCCCATGTCTCGATGCGTGGACGTCCCGATCTCATATCATCGGTTTCCTTCGTCCTCCACCACAGTTTCGCATCCTCCACAAGATACATAGTGGCAATGCTAACTTGGTCTCTATCCGCAATGCGAGCCGCACCAAAGTATTGCTCCATATCCCATAGGAAATTCTCGGCTTCCTTCGCACACCTAGTCCCCTTGAAGGGCATAGGTTCCGGCACCCTGACTTTTCCCCGATCATTGGCATTGCCAAGGCCAGCCGCTCCTACTGCCCTGCGCAACACCATGAGTTCATTTTCCAGATCCAACTTTGCTTGACGCAATTCCCCGAATTGCTCGTTAGTCCGCCTTGATTGTTCCATCAATTCGGCCAACCGTGCGTCGACCCCGATTTTGTATTGCTCGAATTCCTTGTTGAGTTTCTTTTTTAGGGAAATAAGATCTCCCAAATCATTTTCCTCTTCGGGTCTCCCTACAAGAGACTCCAATCGTTCGATCCGAGCACTAAGCTCAGCCGTAGTTCTCGCCGTCATTGCTAGATCACCGTAGCAATTTCTTTCTCCCCTCTATGAAGTGTTCACGAACCTTGAGCTTAACAAAACAACCAAGCTTTGATACCAAATTGTCACACTCTTGCTAAACGACTAACAATTTTGCGCAAGCAAGACCGTGATGGCAGTCGGAACTAACTCGAACCAACCTCAGCCGAACACCAAGTTCTTTCGTTGCCAAAAGAACTTAACACTGCGGAAGCTAATTTCGAACACGGGTAAGGAGGTTTGAGGATGACAAGAACAAACAAACAAGAACACCAAGAGTTACGGGCACGAATGCCCAACCTTTTCTTTTATTACCTCACGAATAAACAAAAAGGATGCCTCTCGGCAATTACAACCAAACAGTGTAGGAACTAGACGTCCCACACTCACGCTCAACTCTTTAGCCTCACACACTAAACAAGTTAAGACTCTCGGGTAACACACACTCAAGAACAACACTTGTTCTTAGCTTAGGATCACTCGAACTCACTAGACTGACTCTCGGGTTTCACTCTATGCGTATAAGTGGTATGGTAGATACTTTCCAAGTCTACCAACTCATTCTATATATAATGGGAGGGGGATGGCCTTCACGCCTTACAAAGGGGAGTCGTGTAAGGGGAGTGGGGAAGTTACAACTCCCGCAACTCTTCCATACACTCCATACACATCACACATAATCAACCGCTCCACTTTGACTAGGTCCACATCGCACACGTCTCCTTCTTCCAAGGCATGTGTTGTCGACCACATTCAGCACTTCACACGACCCACACTTGATCCGCAAGCAACCATACATGTATCACATGTATCCATATCACCCGCAACAACTTCTTCCCACGCCTAGCTCCACATATGCCACGATCCCGACAAATCCGGCCACGGAAGACCCACGATCTAGCCGTGTTGAGTCATGGAGGCTTACACTCCTCCATGCTCAACTAAACTGCTTTGCACCACTTGTAACATGTTCCGGGGACCCATAGGGAGATCCAAAGACCGGCCCCAAGCTTCCCGGAGCTCCATTGAGACCCGTGGTTGAATTCCTTGAAACTCGGACATTGCCCACCTTGCTCTTTGGCTTCTCAAGTGCACATGATAGTGGCAGCCAGGTTATCGACGATTCTACAATACCAAGGCTCAGGCTAAGAAGGCTAAGACGGATGGTAAGAAGGATCATAGACCAAAACCTGATGAATAAGAGCAAAAACGATAAGTGAGCGGGCCCTACCCAACCTCCCTACTCTCCGGTTCATCCGTTAGACCGGTCCACATCCAAAGAGCAAAAACGATAACCAAGCACCAAATGTCAAAATCCTTGCCCCCGATTTATTCAAATATAGGATTGTTGTTGTACACGATCTCCATTTTAGTAGTCCTAGCGATCCACTCCACTATGTGGTAGAGTGTTCGTCCCCACCCCTTCGCAGGGGTACCTTCCCTTTTAATTGAGAGAAGGACTCGGAATTGACTCCCCTCGATTCGAGATCCGAAAGAAGGGTATAGAGTTTCTCCAAGGAATGCTCTCCCGTGGCGGTACGCGGATTCTCGAGGGCCCAAGCTCCCCGTCCCAGCCAATCTCCCTCCGGATGAAGTGGGGCCATCTGTCTAATGATTTCCACTTTCACCTCGAAGCGATCTTGAGCATCGATGCGAGCTTGTTCGATCTCTACGAAGGAAGGGGAAGGGGTCTTCGCCAAAAGGCGAGACTGAATGGCGTTAACGCTATTCCCTCCGATCACTTCATCCGCTTGATACGGGAATATGTGGGAAGATGAAGCACCATTTCTCTGTTCAGCAGGATCTGAGGTACTGTTGCGGTTTTCGCCGCGGCGGTCGTCTTCTGCTGATGCTGCTGAATTTTCGGCTAAAACATCTAGATCAAAATGGGTCCATCCCGAGCCTCTTGAAGAACCACCACTGCCCCCCATGTTATCGCCGTTTGAGTTCGATCCTGCTGACCCAGATCTTCCAAAATGCTTCATTAGATCCAAATCTTGGAAGAACCCGCACCACCAAAGATTTAAAGTGAAGAAAATTAAACTAGATAATGAAGAATTTAAGCCGAATCGGCTTAACTGGGAACATCCAATCCGCATTCCACTTTTAAGAAGAAATTGGTGGAAAAAATCCATATGACCGGATAGAGAACAAATCAGATAAATCAAAGCAAAAATGAAAGAGACGAAACCCATTTTTATCAATATTGGAATAGAATTTCTTTGATTCTTGGCCCTACAAGATGTCCTAAAATACCAATACCTACAAGATAACATAGTAGTACCAACATTTCCGAATAACGTACCAGCATTTCCAAATAACATAGATGTAGACTTAGAATTTTCCCTTCGCCAGGGTAAGCGTTTCAAATTTGTGATCATGATTTAAGGTTTTTTTCTTTCGTGAATCCTTTAAGTTCTTTTGAATCCTTTAAGTTGTTTAAGGAAAAAGGGCTCAAAAAACAGAAGTCAGTTCATACGATTAGACAACAAAGAAAGGTCGACCTTTCTTTACAAAGCTTAGATTTTGCCCGAAAATCACGTTCGACTTGCATGTGTTAAGCATATAGCTAGCGTTCCTTCTGAGCCAGGATCAAACTCTTCTTTTGACTATGATTGGGCCCTGCAGTGGTAGAACCTGGTGAACCGGGCGTACTATTTCCCAACCTTCTCTTCACTTTTCTTCTCTTATGATTTTTGCTTTTTGCTACTTTCTTTTTGATAGTATTGGTCTCGTTTAGAGTATCAGTCTAGTCACTCAACTAATCCACTCGTGGAGTGCGTTTGGTATAGTAGTAGTCTGGTAGTTGAGACTTCGCCCCTTCTTCTTCAGTAAAGCCGAGCCCAACTATTATATTGATTACGCCAAACATAGCTTTAGAGGCTCTTACTAGATAGGGCGGCAGAATAGAAGTCTCACTACTAGCTTTTAGTCTTAAGCAGGCAGCGGCGGTCAGGAATGAATGTTATACTAAACTATCCGCCATTTCATTAGGACAGCACTTGCTTAGTCTTTTTCTAGCTTGATTGCGAAGCATGGTTTGGAAAGGTCAGCTGAAAGACGGTATATATCAACATTCAAACCTATTCCTTTGTGGCTGGCCCCAGTGCTTAACGTCAGGTTCCCTCCACATACATATGAAAAGTAAGCCAGCCGTATTAGCTCATCAACTCGCCTTAACGCACCCTCACTATATAGGTGCGGACTTGCGTACGGTATCACTTGCCTAACAGCTGCCAAAAGCGGAAGCTTCAATGTTGACGGGCTTATTGTCTCCTTTCAACTCAACAAAAAAGGGAAAATAAGAGAGGGATCACTCCTCGGGCAGTCGCTAACCGTTGCGCCTTCCCTTCTGCTTACACCATTTCTTTGTGAATGCTCCGCTTTGCTCTTTGTCGCGCTACTTCCGCTAGCAACCGGCTCCGGATTCTCCTTAAGGCACCGTGTTGAGTAGGGATTTGAATAGAAACTCGATTTTGGGGCTCAATGTTGCTGGACTCTACTCCTCTCCCCGCGCTCTCTCCTTCTAGCAGTTGCTACACTCGGCCTCTCCTAGGGATTCGACAAAGAATAGTGGTAATCTAGAACTAGAAGAAGGGTTAGACCGGCCGCTTAATAGGTCTCAACAGGTCTCAAGAGGGATTAAGAGATTAGTAGAGCCCCAAGCACACCCTGGGCTGCGGCATCCGACTTCTCCAACCGTTGCGAGATTCCTGACTTCAGACGATCTGATAGCGTACGTAGATTCTTAAGACTTCCCTGGAAGATTCTTCTCGCCCAGGCTTTGACTTTCTCGTGCAATCCAAAATTCGACGTACTATCGAGTTGCTAAACTCCGAAAATTTTGGATCACTCATTCGGAAGAGGTCATTTCGAAGACCTGCTTGGAAAGTAATTCCTTAAGTAAACATCTTTTGTCAATCGAGGAGAGCAAGAAAATGGATGCAGCAAGAAAACGGATGCGCGTGACTAACGCGCAACGGCTTTCACGCTAGTGCGCTCATCCGCTGCTTGTTGCGCAACGGCTTTCGCGCTAGTGCGCTCATCCGCTGCTTGTTCATGTCAAAAAGCCGTCTTTTAAGCACGACTGGAAGATTTCTAAGTGAACCCAATGTTATGCTTAACACATGCAATTCGTCATTGAGATACTAGGCCAACTCAAAGAGGGAAATGCAAGTAGCAGTTCTAATAGAAGCGTAGCTGTTCTAAGAAAGAAGGAGAGTCGCTTTCAAGCTTGGAACTCCTTTCCCTTCGTTCGAGTGGCTTCGCACCTTTCCCTTCGTTCGAGTGGCTTCGCAGTTCTAAGTTTTAAGGAGAGTTGACCGCGGCGAGTAGCTGTTCTCCTTAACAGTCAAGTCTCGTTGCTTCGCTGTTCGAATTTCACTATTCTAACTGGTTGGCAGAGACCCTATTCGATCGTATGGACCGGAACGACTCTCCTTCCTTAAAGTATAGAAGCGTATTCGAGTTCAACCTCAAACAGCTTCGCGCCCTTCTTAGCTCTCTTCTTCTAGTCTCGCTCGTTGCTTCGCAGTTCTTCTTTTAGCTCCTGTAAGTCTCGTTGCTTCGCTGTTCTAAGAAAACTCTCCCATGGAACACCTTTCCTTACAGTCTCGTTCAAGCAGCTCCTTTCTTAGCAGTTCTAATTAAAGAACTATTAGTAGAAGTAATTCTTATTCCCCTCTCCTTACAGTCTCGTTTCTAAAGCTTTCCACGCTGTTCTTCTTTCACTCGCAACTTCCCCGATTCAATTACTTTCTGCGGCTGATGCCTCTTCCCCTAAGGACATTTTAGGCGCATTTAACGCTAGGTCAACATCCCTCATGCCCAATCGGTAATTAGAGTTCGTCAAGTGGGCTTAAAAGCATCGGAAATGGGGTGTTAGCTTTTAACGAGGGAAATGGGCTGTTAGCTTTGCTTATAGTCAAGAGAGGGGCGAAGACAAGCCGCGAACTATGAACGAAGGGCAAGATCTGCAGCTACAGCCTTGGCAACTTAAACAGCCTCGGCGGCAACCGCTTTCTGCTTCCTTGTGGAATAGTTCAATTCGAACTGCGTAGCTGTTCTAAGTTTATAGTCGAGTCGCTTTCAAGCTTTTAGCTCCTTTCCCTGCTACATAAAGTCAAGTAGCTTCGCGCCCTTCTTAGCTCTCTTCTTCCTTATAGTAAAGGCGAGCTACCGTGGAATAGTGAAATTCGTTGCTACGCTGTTCGAAGTTTATAGTAAAGTTCAAGCAGCTTCGCTCTTCTCCTTTGAAAGGCGTTCCATGCCTTGTTATAATAGAATAGTTCCATTAGAATCAACGAATAGTTCAATTAGAACAGCGAAGCAACGAGACTGTAAGGAGAGGAGTGGAATAAAGGAAGGGCGTACTCATCGTGGTCGTCCCGAAGCAACTCTTAAGACTTGCAGGAAAGAGCGGAGTGGAAGCTGTTTGAACTTGACTGCAAGGCAAGGAGCTGAAAAAAGGAGAGGCGTTCCATGGGAGAAAAGCTTTAAAAGGAAAGGCGCTTTAGCAACTCGAACGAATGTGAGAGGACGACTGAAAAGGAGGCTCGAAGAGGAGTGGCATGAACTCATTTCTTCGCTTCGATTCCGCATACTTCATTGAAGTGAAGATATTTGGTGACGGGCGAAAGCCATAAAAAGGAGTGGGGAAGAGGAATTCCAATGTGAGAGGGCGAGAAGCCACTCGACTTTAAAGAAGGAGAGGGGCGTTCCATGCCTTAAGGGATCATAGGGCTAAGTCGAAGCATGCCTGAACCTTCTTCGTCGGAGACTGAGTTAATATACAATCCCACGAAGGGAAGTCGACTTGAACAGCGTAGCAACTTATAGTAAGAGTTTTCTGAGAACTGCTACGCTTAGAATAGAAGAGTTCCATGCCTTGTTATAATTGAACGATTCTATTAGTTGGCAAGAAGTAAGGAAATGAGACGAGACGCAACTTGACTGCAAGGAGAGGAGTGAAAGCCGCTCTTAAAGGAACGAAGCAACGAGAACGAATGTGAGAGGACGACTGAAAAGGAGGCTCGAAGAGGAGTGTTGACAACTTTCCAGTTAAGGGAAGGAGCTGAAAAAAGGAGTGGGGAAGAGGAGAAGGGACTCGACTGCAAGGAAGAGGAATGACCATAGAAGCAACGAGACTGCAAGGAAGAGGAGAAGCAACTCGACTATAAAGGAGAGGAATGACCATAGAAGGGACTCGACTGTTTATAATATACGCAACGAGACTATAAACTTAGAACAGCTACGCCACTTAAGTAATATCGTAAAGAAGAACTGCTACTAATAGTTCTTTAATTAGAACTGCTACGCAACTCGCCTTTACTATAAGGAAGGAGAGGCGTGGAAAGCCTTGTTATAATAGAATAGTTCCATTTGAATAATTGAATAGTTCAATTCGAATAATAGAATACTTCAATTTGGAACCCTAACCCGCTAGAAAAAGGAAAGCGGCACCAACACTTAATAGCTCCATTTCTTGTTCCCTCGCGTTCGGCTATAGCAAGAGCCCCCGAATCTAGAGCTGCTTGTCGTTCCAACCCAGTTCCAACAATGCATTTCTCGGAGCGAGAAAGAGGAACTGCTTGACGTTGCATATTAGAACTCATTAAAGCTCGATTCGCATCATTATGTTCGATAAAAGGAATGAGGGAAATCGAAAAATATTGAAAAGGAAAAAGACTTCGAAGATGAACCTGTTCCCATGCAATAGTCAAGAATTCTTGACGGTATCGAGCTGGAACAACCTGTTCTTCCTTGAGTACGACTACGGCTATGAAAAGCTTATCGAAAGAGGAGGAAAGAGCTATAAGGAAGACTGATTCACTCGCTTTCGAGAACTAAGATTTACAGCTTATTCCCCGGAAGAAGATGAAGAAGATTCGCCGAACGTCCCAATGGCGATTAACCACGTACGGGTGCATCAAAGAAGTCGGATCTCTAAAGCAATTGTTAGAAAATGATAACACAAAAATGCATTGTGGAATAGTGAAACTAATAGAATCGTTCAATTCGAACTGCGTAGCTGTTCTAAGGCGAGTAGCTCGGAACGCCTTTCAAAGGAGAGGGGGCGAAGCTGTTCTAAGGCGAGTAGCTTTCCACGCTGTTCCCCCGTAAGTCGAGCGGCTAAAGCGCCTTTCCTTCTTTATAGTAGCTGCTTTCCCGCTCCGTTTTCCTTCTGTTCTAAGGCGAGTAGCTTTCCACGTTTATAGTCTCGTTGCTTCGCTCCTTTCAAAGGCATGGAACGCCACTTGACTATAAACTTCGAACTGCTACGCAAATAATTGAACTATTATATTTCTTGCGTAGCTGTTCGAAGGCGAGTAGCTTTACAGGAGAGGGCGCGTAGCTGTTCTTCTTAAAGAACAATTAGTAGCGTAACAGTTCTTCTTTCCACTCCTTACAGTCTCGTTGCTTCGCTGTTCTTCAACGACACTCCTCTCCTTCCAACAAGTAAACTACCTTCGTTCGTTCCTGTTCTTCAACACTCCACTCCTTACAGTCGAGCGGCTAAGCTTTCCACTCCTCTCACATTCGTTCGAGCAGCCAACACTCCTCTCCTTAGCAGTCGAGCGGCTTTTAGCTCCTTACAGTCTCGTTCAAGCTGCTTCGCTGTTCTAAGAAAGAAGGATAGTTGACCGCTCGCTTTCCTTACGGGAGAGGGGAAAGGAAGCTCGACTTACGGGAGAGGGGGCGAAGCTGTTCTAAGTCTCGTTGCTTCATCTTCCCACATATTCCCGTATCAAGCGGATGAAGTGATCGGAGGGGATAGAAAGCAAAAGCGATTCCCGTATCAAGCGGATGAAGTGATCGGAGGGGATAGCGTTAACGCCATTCAGTCTCGCCTTTTGGCGAAGACCCCTTCCCCTTCCTTCGTAGAGATCGAACAAGCTCGCATCGATGCTCAAGATCGCTTCGAGGTGAAAGTGGAAATCATTAGACAGATGGCCCCACTTCATCCGGAGGGAGATTGGCTGGGACGGGGAGCTCGGGCCCTCGAGTCTATTGGTTAGGACACCATTTCCTAACAAGGGAAATTAGGGGCTTTAGCCACTCGACTGTAAGGAGAGGGGTGGAAAGCTTTAGAAACGAGACTATAAACTTAGAACAGCTACGCTACTAATAGTTCTTTAATTAGAACTGCTACGCAACTAATTGAACTATTCTATTATAACAAGGCATGGAACGCCTTTCCAACTTCCGCTCCGTTTTCCTTATAGTAAGAGTTTTCTTAGAACTGCTACGCAAATAATTGAACTATTCTATTATAACAAGGCATGGAACGCCTTTCAAAGGAGAGGAGCGAAGCAGCTTGAACGAGACTTACAGGAGAGGGGCGTTTAGCCACTTGACTGGTTGGAGAGGCGTGAAAAGCCATTTCTAATCAACTTTCTATCTTGTACAGATCTTCCTTCCCTTTTCTTCTCTCTCCTTTCCCTCATCTCCCGGGTGAGGAAGGTCTTGAAGAGCCTCTTTGAAGTGGGAATTCTTCTCTTAAGACTATAAGGAAAGAGAGGAGCGGAGCCACTCGACTATAAGGAGAGAAGCTGAAAGCTGCTCGACTTACAGGAGAGGAGTGTTGACTGCTCGCTTTCCTATAAGTAAGGAGAGGAACTTCACTATCGTATAGTTGACTCGACTCGAATGCCCCAACCAAGCAAATGCGCTATCCCTATCCCTTCCCGATGTCGCTTCCTTTTCTTTTCATTAATGAGGAACGAAGGTAGCTCGCCTTTATGACTCTTAAGCACAAGGGGAAGGTAGCGAAAACAAGCAAAAGAAAGGAACGAAGCAACTCGAACGAATGTGAGAGGAGCTGAAAAAAGGAAGGGCGTTCCAAGCAACTCGCCTTAGAACAGCTACTATACTTGTTGGAAGGAGAGGCGTGAAAGGAAGGGCGTTCCAATGCCTTAAGGCTGACTGAAGCTTCCCTCTTTCCTGGTCCAATATTTGTTCTCAAAGGTTGTTTACTCAGATATTTCTTATCAAAGCGAGGGATTCGTTTCAGGCGAAAGCAAATCAGAAGCGATTGCCCGCGAAAGCCGTTTGACTGCAAGGATGAGAATCGATTGAAAACCCTTTCCCTCATAATCAGAACAAGAAGTCAAGAAGTGAAGATGGAGTTGGTGGGGAAGGTAGCGAAAACAAGCAAAAGAAAGGAGCTTTAGCTTTACTTACAGGAGAGGAGTGGGGAAGGGCGTTCCATGCCTTTGAAAGGAGCGAAGCAACTCGAACGAATGTGAGAGGGGCGAAAGGAAAGGCGTTTTCGCTTGCTTGACTATAAGTAAGGAAATGAGACGAGACGCAACTACTAATCTCGGGAGCAGCCTCTTTAATAGATGAATAGCACGCGGACCTACCTTCAGGAGTCTCCCTACACGAGGTCTGAAACTAGCAATACAGCTTAGGATTTTCCCCTTTCTATGGTGGAGGAGTTTCATCCACGGCCCACCAGCGTAAATAAAGGAAAATGGGTAGCACCATTCCTATTTGAGTCAAGTTACATCTTATATAGCTATCAACCCGAGTTCCCCTCTGAGACGGACATTCTAATGGGAGTTTCTCCCCCTCCCCTACCAGGGAAAGTTAGCAATTGAGCTCAAATCGTAGATCCGGAATCACGAACTCAACGGGGTTGCTCCAAGGCAAGACAGGAAGCCAAAGAAATGCGCTAGCAGGGTTTCGTGCGATTGATCTATATCCAATTGGCCAATCCGTTGAGATCCGCGGTCGACCTGTTGATCCCAAGATCTGAAGATGAGGTTCGGGGTTAGACAGTAGAGTAGCTAAGGAGAGGCGAAAGCGGGAAGAACTACGTAAGACGGGAGCAGCAAGATCACTCGTTCCGGATCTTTAGCAGCAAGCTGCACCGTGCCCTGAGACTGAGGAGTTGTAGGCTTTCCTTCAGCACCAATAGCGTCATTAGCTCCTAAGCTGCATAGGTCAGGAGAGTGACTCCCCTACCTGCGAGGCCTGGGCTTGTGTGATTCTTCTATTGAAGATAGTCCCTTATGGAGAAAGAGAAAGGCATACCTTGGGATTGGGCTTTTTCTCCGACAAATCCGAACATTCCATCGTACAGTCAATCCGAGGTCTTCGATCAGAGATTCGGTCAGTCACCATTCCCCGTGGGCTATCGTTAGAAAGATAGTGGAAAGGTTTCAGTCAATTAGCTCAATCATAAATTGAAAAAAACCGACGAGTGGGATAGAAAGCAGATTCTCCACCGATGGAATGAGGACATAGCAAATCAGATCCTAGCCAGAGAGCGGCCCCTTTCGAACCAGAGTCACTAGGGGGAATTGGCTTCTTTTCGGTATTTTGTTAGTAAAGCTTTGCTTACCTTGAAGAGCCTTCAGTGAAGAAAGTCTTTCTTGGGAAAGGTTTCCGATCAGCGAGCACCCTGCACACTGGATCGTAGGCAGCAGTGGCCGACCAGTAGTTGGGCGGAAGTTAGAGACTCAAGAGGTTGTTTGCCTGTGACTGGCTTATTGCTCTTATGGTATTTTAGTCTAAAGAAGCCTCCAAAGGGGAAGGTTGAACGAAGTCGAATGAAATGAAGCAATTCCGAGCTTTCATAGGCTCAATAGGTTGCGCTAGACATAGTAGGAATGGAAGATCAGGAGAGTAGACCAAGGAGTGTAGCAAGTAGACTGACTGATATGAGATTGAGCGAGGGTCCGAAGGATAAGTATTTCCACTCGTTCCTTGACCCCTCCAATCCATAAGGGCAGCATCCCAGCCACAAGCCAATTCGGAAACCGGCATCGAAACCAGTCCTTGCAAACCAACCCTGCCTAACCAGTATCGCGTAAACCAGTCTCTTTGGAAGCAGCACAAAGCAAGGAAGCTTGTGGAAAGCCAGCTGCAAAGTACTTCAAATTAGAGGCCTTCAAACTGGGCTAAATCGCCTTTTTTGACCTCCTTGTGATAAGTTCCGTGTGGCATGTCAAACTCTCGTTTTGGAAAGCAGACTTTAGGCCATAGAAGGTTTATGCACCAACAAGAGCCTGTAGGATAGTTACGGAAACCCGGTTTGAGTTGTCCGCTTTGATCGAATCTAAGCCCTAGAGGTGATCTCGACTCTCACTTACGAGAATATGTCCCCTGAGGTCTCAATAGCAATCAAAGTCTCCGGGTTAGAGTCACCAAGCCGGGAAGGCATAGAGTCGACGCAGTCAAGCAGGAAATCCCGTAATCGACGGCATAATCAAAAGTACAGGCAGAGGTCCAAGATCCTAGTCGTGCAAAGATCCAAGCAGCGTATTCTGATTCAAGTGCGAACTTCTTCTCGACGCAGGAGATTCGTGAACAATCCCATCTAAGAGCCTAGCAGCCTTGTTCTCTCTTTTCATTCAACTCTTCTAATCTCAGATTTCCATTCTGATCTTTCGAGAGGCATATTCCTATTGAATCTATCCCATGCATTCACTCCTATGTCGGCCTAAGGACTGCTAAAGTCTTCCTACCGAGAGCTGGTAATTCTATTGACTTCCTCTAGTAGCTAGTTTAGAGTTCCTCTCCTAGCTGCTAGCTGTCTTCTTTCCTAGTAGCTCGGTTCTTAGGTTGCTTCCTATCCTATTAGCTATTAGCTCGCAGCTCTCTAGGGTGGGGCCTCGTTAGGGATCTCCTCATGAGGATCGGTTCTCGTGCCCATATGAATTCGTAGATGCCTATCTGTCAAAAGATTCAGTGTCGAAAGACAAAGCCTTTGAAACTGCCCGCTATCAAAGGCCATTCTTCTTAGAGTCTGAGTCTTCCTTGGACCACCGCTTGCTCTCCTACCGGCCTTTCTCTCTTAGCTTTCCCCGCCTCCGGTTACCTGTCTTCAGTCTTGGATTCCACTGTAGATTCCTTGTGCACGATGCCAGGTTTTCGTGCGACTTTTCTATATCAAAAAGGCCAAGGAGGCTAAATCCCATGTCGACCTATCCCTACTCTGGGGATCGCCCCTTCAGACTATAACAACTTCGGATTGGTGCAACTGCCAATCCATTAATTGAGATTGAGAAGTTCCTGCAAAGCAGGTTAGAGTTCGAGTTCAACGGCTTGTGGTTGTTCGCTTCCT